AAAGAAAAATTAATGATTCATATAAATCGCTTAATGGTAAATGCCCCAAATACACCCAACGAGTAACTAATAATCCTGTTATGCAGAAAAAAGTAACTATCATACCCTTTTCTGACGAATCATATAGTCCTACGATTTCATCGACTAATAAAGTTATCAAATGAATTGTAATTACAATTGAAACGATAGAAAAGGATATATGAGTTAATATATGCTCTAAAGTTGAAAATATCATAAAAATTATTAAAAGGGGGTCCCGCAATTATAGGAATTGAAATCGGGAATTGAATTCATTATAGGACTTACTCTTTTAGAAGATGCCATGCCGCCACTCGGACTCGAACCGAGATGCTCTAGCACTGCTTCCTAAGAGCAGCGTGTCTACCTATTTCACCATAGCGGCTTATTCGAAATCATAATAACCTATTTTTATTCAATCGTCGAGATTGAAGGAGTTAATTAAATGCAATATTTTTTTAGGAAACCATTAAATTGATGAATAAAAACTTGTTTAAGAATTAGGGATTTAAACGTTTTCGTTAATAATATTTATTATCTTTTTATTTATTATTTTAGAATGTCAATTTTATTTAACTGAACTAAAAATGTAGTTTTTCGTAAGTTATTACTTTATGTTTTCCTAAAACAAAAATGTTACGGTTGGAACTAGATTATTTTTACTTCAATCCATAGATAGAACTAAAAGCAATGTTCTGTCTCGTTTGCATTTTTTAATGATTCATTTATTTTATTAATCTAAAATAAAAAAATAATTTTATCGATAAAATATAATTTTTATATAACACAATTTCAGCGATACACTCAAGGGGTTTTTGTAAATATTTGCATAGTTATTTTTATATGAATTCTTAGGGTTTTTCGTTGTGTAGAGAATTTGTGTTAAGATTTAGCAACCCAATTAAGTTAGGTATTAGTATGGGTGTATCAATTATATAACAATATTTTATATTTCTATCGAAATTGTACCGTACTTCAAAAAATACTTTATAAATTTTTAAATTAATATATATTATATCTTTGATATATATTATATTTTGATCGATCTTCCAATCGAACCATAGGATCTAAAACGGATCACTCAAAATTGGCACATTAGTCATATAACTACCTAAAAATGTAAAAGGGGATTTTTTTAATTAAATTGGGTTAAAGAGTTTATATAGTGATAATAATTTAGAAAAATAATGATTTAGAAGATTATAAAACATATTTAAAACTAAATCAATTAGTTTCAACGAACCCTTCTTTTAATATATAATAATATATAATTATATATAATAATATATAATTATAATATCTTTTAATATATAATTATAATATTTTTAATATATAATTATAATATATAATAAAAAATAAATTTATTTTTATTATTGATTCAAGTCGATGGGGAAAGTGAGAATCCCCATCCTGAAAATCATAAAATATACTAAAACGAAAGGTGAACCCTTGTGCTTGCATTTATCCTTTTTTCAAACAAAAAAGTACCATTAATTTTTCGAATTAAGTAGACAACAGAATTCTTATCTATATCAGAAATGAAAGAAAAAAGACGCCTTCTAAATTAAAACATTATGAAACTAATTATTTTTATTTATGATTTATATTTATTATATAAATATAAAATAATAAAATAATTTTTTTTATATATATTATTTTTTATTATATATAAATTATATAAATATAAATTATTTTACTATTATGATGTTAATTAAAATTCTTATAACTTATAAATATTATAAAAAAATTAGAAACAAAATTAGATTACTTTTCTAATTAGACCGATTAAGATTTTTTATTGTATTGTTTGATTACTATTATTTATTTGTTACACAAAAAAAACTTTTAGAACTCCCGGTAGAAAGAGATTTCGCTAATGAAAAAGCTTTCAATGCTGCCCGATATCCCTTCCTTTTCCAAATATTTTTACGAATCCGTTTTTTTGAAATAGAGGTGCGTTTTTTTGGAACTGCCATTAAAAAATTATATTATAATAGGTTCTTCGGTTGGATGTGAAAGACATCTATTGTTCAAAATAAATTTTTCTTTACTGTTCTCTATCTATTTATTCTCTAAATCATACTCCCTTCATAAAAAAGGGGGGTGTGTAAAAATCGCATAAAATATTACTAACAACAATCCCCTATGCCAAATAGAATTGATTGAAGTTGATAAAATACAATACAAACAAAAAAGAAAAGATTGTGCGTTTAGTTTTCTTTCTATTTTCGTCGTGTTACATTTATACATGTAATAAAATACATCAAAAGGTTAATAACCCAACCCCTCTATCGCTTAATTAAAAAACTTTAATAATTTTCTATTATATTAATTAATTTAATTGGTCAAACTCGAAGAAAGAGTACACCCAACTTTAATTCTCAAATTCGAGTGGGACTAGTAGTTAATCTGTTAAAGGATACAAAATCTATAATTTTTTTATTATATTATAAAAGGCATTTTATTTGCCCTTTTTTTTTATTTTACATAAAATAAAGTGTTGGATATCATAGCATTTCCTACAAATAGCTTTTATTGTAATGGAAGACAATCAATTAGTTACAAAACAAATTGTTTAATGATTCTGAATAACCGAATTACAATTACAATAAATAGTTTTTATGGGTCAAGTTATGCGCTTTATGATTCATACCAAACACTGTTTTTGGTGTAATTATCTATCCTCGCTCTATAGATATAAAAGATATAAATAAATTATTGTAATACGTAATAATTATAATTAGAATGCAAATTTTATTTAAGTTTTATTTTATATATCTTAATTTTTTTTTATTAACTGACCCCTTTCAACAGAAAACAAATAAGAACCGGTGAATCAGAAACAATTAATTAAGAAAAATATTTTATTTTTTTTTTATGGAATATACATATCAATATTCATGGATTATACCTTTCATTCCACTTCCAGTTCCAATGTTAATTGGAGCAGGACTTCTACTTTTTCCAACGGCAACAAAAAATCTTCGCCGTATGTGGGCTTTTCCGAGTGTTTTATTGTTAAGTATAGTTATGATTTTTTCAGCCCATTTTTCTATTCAGGAAATAAATCACAATTCCGTCTATCAATATGTATGGTCTTGGACCATCAATAATGATTTTTATTTAGAATTTGGCTGCTTGGTTGATCCACTTACTTCTATTATGTCAATATTAATCACTACTGTTGGAATGATGGTTCTTATTTATAGTGATAATTATATGTCTCATGATCAGGGATATTTGAGATTTTTTGCTTATATGAGTTTTTCCAATACTTCAATGTTGGGATTAGTTACTAGTTCTAATTTGATACAAATTTATATTTTTTGGGAATTGGTTGGAATGTGTTCTTATCTATTAATAGGTTTTTGGTTCACACGACCTAGTGCGGCGAATGCTTGTCAAAAAGCGTTTGTAACTAATCGTGTCGGGGATTTCGGTTTATTATTAGGAATTTTGGGTTTTTATTGGATAACGGGTAGTTTTGAATTTCGGGATTTGTTTGAGATATTTAATAACTTGGTTTATAATAATGAGGTTAATTTTTTATTTGTTACCTTATGCGCCTTCCTATTATTTGCCGGCGCAGTTGCAAAATCCGCCCAATTTCCCCTTCATGTATGGTTACCTGATGCCATGGAAGGGCCTACCCCCATTTCGGCTCTTATACATGCCGCTACTATGGTAGCAGCAGGGATTTTTCTTGTAGCTCGGCTTCTTCCTCTTTTCATAGTTATACCTTACATAATAAATCTAATAGCTTTGACAGGTATAATAACATTACTTTTAGGAGCCACTTTAGCTCTTGCTCAAAAAGATATTAAGAAAAGCTTAGCTTATTCTACAATGTCTCAATTGGGTTATATGATGTTAGCTCTAGGTATGGGGTCTTATCGAGTTGCTTTATTTCATTTGATTACTCATGCCTATTCGAAAGCATTGTTGTTCTTAGGATCTGGATCAATTATTCATTCGATGGAAACTATTGTTGGATATTCTCCAGATAAAAGTCAGAATATGGTTCTTATGGGCGGTTTAAGAAAACATGTACCAATTACAAAAACCGCTTTTTTATTAGGTACACTTTCTCTTTGTGGTATTCCACCTCTTGCTTGTTTTTGGTCCAAAGATGAAATTCTTAATGATAGTTGGTTGTATTCACCGATTTTTGCAATAATAGCTTGTTCCACGGCAGGATTAACTGCATTTTATATGTTTCGTATCTATTTACTTACTTTTGAAGGACATTTAAATGTTTATTTTCAAAATTACAGCGGCAAAAAAAATAGCTCGTTCTATTCAATGTCTCTCTGGGGTAAAGAAGGAAAAAAAATTATTAAAACAAGCTTTCGTTTATTAGATTTTTTAACTACGAAAAACAATGAAAAAACTTATTTTTTAAACACGTATTGGATTAATAATAATGGAAATGTAAGAAGTATGGTACATCCGTTTATTAGTATTGCTCGTTTTGGCACTAAAAACACTTTCTCATATCCCCACGAGTCGGACAATACTATGTTATTTCCGATGCTTGTATTAGTTTTATTTACGTTGTTCATTGGGGCCGTAGGAATTCCGTTATTCAATCAGGAAGGAATGAATTTGGATATACTATCCAAATTCTTAAGTTCGTCTATAAACCTTTTACATAAAAATAGAAACCATTCTGTAGATTGGTATGAATTTATCACAAATGCAACTTTTTCCGTTAGTATAGCTTATTTCGGAATTCTTATATCGTCTTTTTTATATAAGCCTGTTTATTCATCTTTACAAAATTTAAATTTATTTAATTCATTTGTTAGAAGTGTTCCTAATAAAATTAAAGTTTTGGGGGGTAAAATAATAAATGTGATATATAATTGGTCATATAATCGTGGTTACATAGATTTTTTTTATGTAATATCCTTTACTAAAGGTATAAGAAGATTAGCTGAACTAACTCATTTTTTTGATAGACGAGTAATTGATGGAATTAC